AGACTCAAAAGTGCTAAGTTGTTCATATGCAACCTCCTCCTGGCTACCAGGAAGCGGAAAAAACTCTCGTTTGAGTCAGGAAGTGATGGTAGTAGAAAGAATCGGAACTTCTTCTGTCTTCCCTAGTGGAAGATCTCTTGACTTATCGACCAGAAAGTCTTCTCCTTCGGACCCTCAGCTCTCTTTCATAAGACTCGTGTAGTCCACCCCAAAAGGAGCTCCAGGAAGTGACTTATTTTGAAGCGATAAGTAGATTGATTGCTCGAAAGAGCTAAGGGTCCTTTGGATGGATGGCAATTTCACGGTTGGCTGACTATCAGTACTCGGCACTTCAAGACAGACGAAGGCCCTTCTTAGTATAAGGCTACCTTTTCATCAATGCAAATCTTCCTGCCCCCAATGCATAGGCTTATTACTGAATTGGACGGAAGATGGTCCTTCTTTTCTGCTATCTATGCGGCCTCAGGAAAGATGGAATTTGGTGAATTCTATAGCTAGGTAGGGCTTCGACTTGGCATGGGGGACCTACGACTGTCTGCCTGTCCACCTTCCATGAAAGCAGGGAAGGAAGGTTCCCAAAAGGAAGGACTGAAGATCCTTTTATTCGCTTTCACTTTCCCAGGTATTCAATTCTATAAGATTTTTGTTCAGAAAATTCTATCCTAAATCTATCAATCGTTCAGACTGCCTTCCCGGTCAGCCTATCTTATTCAAGGAGTACTCTTTCTTACGTTCTTACTAGAGTACTGATTGCTATCTCCCTTCTCATTGGTCTGATCTTAGGCTTTTTGCCACCTCTTCTTCATCTTACTTCTAAAAGCTAGGTTGCTGGTTGAAAGACTAATACATGAGCTTTAGGGAAAGCTTTAGCTATATCTTTAAGAAATGAATAGTCAAACTCTTTTTAGACTAGAATTCAAGAGTCGGGGCTATTTCCCTATTTACTGAACTCGATAAGAAAGATGAATTTGTGAATGAGAAAGAGAACTTTCCTATATCTAGAGGAAAATCCAATGGCTCAAGCGGCCTTTTTATTATCCTTCTCAGAAGTGGCTCATTGCTGGCTTATTTGACCTTGAGAGATAATACATGGTTCTCATTGTCTTTTTTAAAATGAGTGGTCTCTCTTGCCTGTAGGCCTGACGCATGGGTGGCTAGAGAAGAACCATGAGTCTTTCTCTAAAGAGTGAGAGTGGGAGGGTGCTCAGAAGAGATTTCCAAAGATTCTATGAGAAAGTGTACACAAAGCTATCTCATAGAAGCAGAGGTAGAGGTTACAGCTTTTTCGTGATCCATTCATGCATAGACAAGTTATAGAAAGATGGCAGGGAGACGGGACTCTTTCAACTCAATGATTGTCTCATTCTCGGAATCAAGTGCAAACTGCTCTCATCTTCACCAACTGCAAGCGGCTTAGTGCACCTTTCCCGTAGGAAGATGTGGCTATATGTTGTAAAGACTGTGGTCCCTTAGTACCTCGATTCCAGAAATTCCGCAACTTGACTCTTCGACATCCCTATATGAAATTCTTGCATTCAGAAAAGAGGATCGATTTCAAGCGAAAGAGAAGTCCATTGACTAGCCCACAGCTTGCCATGGCTGGTTGGGCCAGGGGAGATATAAGGATTCCTTTTTTTGAAATCCCTTTGTTTAAGAAATGTCTGATTTACCTTCACTTCCTTCCGTACCTTCTTCTTAGTCTACTCTAAAGGCTTGAAGTGAATCGAGGTCTTCTGGAGTGAAATTACTCTCGGCTAATGAAATGGTTCAGCTATGGTTCGCTATCTGGGCTATATCTCTTATCTCTTGTTCACGAATCCCATTCTTACAGTTTCGACTTAAAAGCAGCAACTGACTGGTGGCCGCTCTTTGCATTATCGCATCATATTCTGGTGTGGTGGTGTGCAGAGAAAGTCTACCCGTCAAATCAACCATTAATGGAGAAGCTTAAAACTCCAGTGTGCCTGTGCCCGTGATAGAATCTTTTCCTAACATCGGTTGTAGTCATTACAGCTATGAATGACAGAGGAGTTACCACTACCACTTTCTAGTCAATAAAATCAAAGCATTCTTAGTCGTTAGCGCTCTTTAACAGTTAAAAGAAGACAGGGACCTCTTGAATAATTAGGTTCCTTCTGTCAGCTGAGGAGTAGACAATGCTATCTATAGAATAGCTGTGCAACCTTAGATAATAAGAGAAGAGTGGTACTCGAAAAGAGAAGCTAGCCCCAATGCTGATAAGAACACGCGTTGCAACTAGTAGAGTAGATTCCCGAGACCTAAGCATTCCTGCTGATCTAGCTTCGTATTCTCGCCACTCCAGGGCATTAAATAAGAGCAATCCAGAGGACTCCCAATTCAAAAAGAAAAGTCTCTATCAATTAAACCAACCCTTCTTCATGAAATTCATTAAAAGAGGCAAGCGGATTGTATTTCTTTATTGCACTAGTTCCCGAAAGAAAGCCTTCCTGATGACCGCAAATGTATCCCGACTCGCTGAGAGTGAAAGAGCCGACCTTTCTATAGAAGAACCTTGAGCTTTGAAGCGGTCTATGCTAGCTCGTTTTCGAGAGTTTGCTTTTCGCTTCATGCTCTGGTATCGGAATGCCTCCCATTAGGGAAATTCTGCTGCTAAGTTTGCTCACTATACAAAAAGTGGATCGATTGCCGCGTAGACAAGCCGGATAGACCATTCCTCTCCTCTAAGTCGAGCTCTTTCATACCTCTCCTCCTTGGATTCGAATTCATAGGCCTCTTCTTATGGTTATGGCATTTCTCCTCTGTCCTTTAAACGAGACCTATCGCACGCACTAAGAAAGATAGTGCGAAATGAAGCTATTCAATCGCTCAATCCTGAGAAGTTATTTGCTAGCCGCTTCGAATTTCTTGTCTTAAGCAAAACACTATGTTCACTGGAAAATCTTCCAGATGTGGTAAATCATGCCAAAAAGACGGGCTTTTTAGTTTGCATGACATGCCCAAAAAAGCTTACTTACAAAATGACTCTTAAGCCCTTAATAGAGTCATTCATCTCAGGAAGAGCTTGAGCACTTCGATCCCGATCCGAGACAGCAGGAAGAAAGTCGTCAGGCCCCACTCACTCATGGACCGCCCGTCCGAAAAAGCATCCTGGCACAATAGCATAAGCATATCAAGCGCCCGCTTATGAGTCAAGCATATTCCAGCACGCCTACTAGATCATGGTCAGTCAGGTCAACAGAAGACTTACCACCTACTGAAGACTTTGAAGTACTGCTGCAAGAGAAAGGGAGAAAGTCAAATACGATTACGATGTCTTAAGCAAAACACAAGGCTTACTGAGAATTCGGTCAGATCGTTGAAAAAGTCGAGTTTTGGCCACTCAAAAAGACCTTTTCTAAAAAATGCTTTACTCTACGAAATACTGAAAAAGCGAAGCCCCGGCGTAATAGAGTGATTCATGTCCAATTTACGGGCTTTCGTCAGAAAATGGAGATTTTTCTCTTGCACTAGCAAGCCAAATCTCATAAGTTATCCGTTGATTTCCCCCCTTCATAGATAGAATGAAGTCTGGGAGCACTTATTCGGGAGGAAGATTGTCTCAAAAGAGGTAGCGGCAGGAAGAAGAAGAGCTACTGCTCTACCACCTACTCGATGTCGTTGCGGGAGGCAGACTCTATGCCACCTATGATCCAGGTAGAAGGTTCACTTCGTATCTTATTCTCGGTCAAGCGTATCCTTATTCGTATGGTCTCCACGTATCGCACCCAACTCAAGCATTCCGCGCCTTGAGTTCCCTTGAGGTTTGGCTTCTCGAACTATTCTACCGTGGAATTTCCACTGGTCAGGTCACTTCGAGTCGAGTGGTGCAAACCAAGAGCGCCCTATTTCTTATAGTAGATAAGCGGGCATTCACACATGACCATTACAGCGGTCGAGCGCCGATCCCCACATTCAAGGTCCTAGTCTTGACCGCCGATACAAGTGAATTCCTTCTATCTTAATAGAAGAAGAAGGGCCTTACATGGTCAGAGTCACGGTACCTTTATATTATAAAGGATTAGTCTTGAGGTGTCAAATTGCTTAGTTCAAGCCGACATAACATAGTAGAAGTAGATCGAAATTCCCTTCCTCTCCTGCTATGCTTCCAGAATGGAGTTCAGCTCGATATCTTTTTTATAAAAGAAATTGTATCGATGTGTCACAAATGCTTTCCCGAGTCGGTAATAACTAGAATCTAATTGGTAGTGCGCCAGCCTCAATCAATCGGGAGTGACAATAGGCCAGCCCGGAGTCGGGGAGCTGCTGTCGGAAGTCAGCCTTTGTTTTTCATGAAAGCATGCCCTAAAACAATAAGATATCTGATTCTATCTTCAAGGCCATAGGTTCGAATCCTGTCAGAACTAGCTTCTGTCTTCTACAAGCCTTTCTTAGATAACTGCTTTAAGGCTTGAAAGCAATGGTTCTATGCTTATCGTATGAATGAAGCTGACCTGCGCGCTCTCGGGTGCATCGAAGAAGGAAGCCTGCATCTCTTCCTCGTATAGGTTCCACCAATCGCTTCTTCTAGATAATGCCATTTAGTAAATGAGGCTGAAGCTTGATCCTTTGTTTCATTTGAGTTGCTTTCGTGTGCAGTCCTTTCTTTCTGTAAATTCTATCTAGGTGCAGAAAGAAGGAGATCTTTAGTAGACGAATCCTAGGGCAAAGGATGCCTTTGTAGTTGGTCGGCCCACCAATCTATCATTCATCTCACTTACCTAGGTCAATAGTAGGTATTTCTTAAATCAGTCTAAAAGTGAGGGGTTGCATCTATGTTGAGATCGACTTGAAAGATCTTTCATCTCCGTTAGCTCGGTAAAATCGATGAGTCTGGGTTGACATATGGATGGTAGACCCATAAATCTGCTATCTCATCCTATCTCTCTTGCTGCCGGGATAGGTCCACAGTTCATACAACTTCTTTCTTAGTTTGGGACTATCTTTCATGAGAATCCTTTCTTGGAAGGGAAGATATCTCAGCTGGTTAGACTGCTATCTGATAGACTAGATCTCATAGGGTTGGTCCGTAAATGAATCTCCCTCCGGCGGAAGCTTTTCTCCTTAGTTGAAGTTCTAGGTTTACCTACTGTAATAGCCCGACCGAGGAAGAAGATAGTAGCTCATACTTATTATTTGGATCTCCAAAAACCGAAACAGTCTAAAGAAGAGATCTCGGAGCTAGACCACTTCTTTCTATTTTGGCTCAAAGTAGTGAAAAAAGACGAGGTTTAGTCTTCCTTTCACGAGGCATGGCAAATCTAGCTAATCTACGGAAATATAAGATTGATTCTTAGTTTTTGCTTGTTTTTAGCCCATTTCCTTAGTGAAAGTGTAGGTTTCTCGGTATATGGTATCTCACTTTTTCTCCCAAAATCCCCCTTTTTTCTGCTTTTTTTGCTGTTATTTCTTGACTTTCTAATTTCCCTCTTCTGTCTGCTAGAACTCTTTCTCAATCAATTCCATTGAGAGAAGAGAGAAGTAGTCTAGCGAACCGAACCAAGCTATAGCTATAGAAAGTAAGTCTTTCCTCACTGTACATCCCGGAACTACTATAAACTGACTCTTCAGTTTGACTTGGCGTACGTAAGGCTGATTCGTTGTTCCGCACACCACTTAAGCTATTATTCATGAGCCACTTGAAGAACCTATCTCAATCAGGTACAGCATAGATTAGCAAAGATTCATTCGCGGCCCCACGCCACCAATCTCTTATTTGGTCCTTATTCCCCTCTCTCTCTTTAGATTCTATTCCGAGATATTGATTTAGTTCATTTCGAAGGCAGACACACCACATATTGTTATCGTTATCAATCAAGAAACTCCAAGAACTCTCCTGCCCCTCACCTTTTGAAGGGAAGGATGGTTCGGCGCTAGTGGGCATGTCATCATTTAATAAAGATTGTGTCACGAAAGAAAGAATTCGCCAAACTAGACTATTATTTCTTTACTCAATAAAACCTATTCCCTATTTCAATTTCAGGTCTTTTCTTCTTGAAAACTAAAGGTTAGGGATCGATCGCCCTAAGGTAAGACGAAGTCGCAGTCTTTTTTATTCAAGACAGGCAGGAAGAATATATGGACCACTATTGCTGACTAAGATGGGCGGAAAATCTACTAGAGGACGGCTTTCTATATATCTATATATCAAGTAGAGCTTTCTTCTCTTCTATCTCCGATCTTTGAAATCCAATTCTCTTTCCCAAAGCCGCCTTCCACTCTTCCCTTTTCCCCTTTCCCGTTGGGAATCTCTTTATGCTGATAACCACCCGGAAAAGACATTTCAACAAATATTGAGACGGGTCGCATCCTCCCTTCTCCAACCATGCCGTCGGCCCAGCTAGTAAGGCCTGACATGCTTTCTTGCCTGTCGATAGGTTCGGGCTTTGATCTACTAGATTATATGGTCCTCGGGTCTCTCAGCAGTTGAAAGAGAGGAAGTCACACTGCAGAATTGATACCCTCCCTAAGACTGGCTCCTGTCTATCCTGATGCTTTCTCTTTCTCACTCAGCCTGTCCCCTCTGGTATGGAGAATCTTGGATTGGTCAGGTTAGCTCTTAATAACTAGAAGGTTATCTATCGCCGCACTCGTCTTCTCTTCAAATTCTTCGTTTTCATTCATCCATCATTCTTTCTAATCCAAGTATAACTAGAGTTCCCTTTCCCGCGCTAGGGATGAAAAGGCCTAGAATCCTCGAAAACCAGAAGCAATATAGCCCACCCTGACTTTCCCATTTGTATTTTCTACCTTAATGATGGGCTTAGTCTCCAAAAGCAGCATGAGTCGGAGAAAGGCATAGACTATCTTCTTTCCTTGAACAGTCTACCATGAAAGTCAGCATAACCTTCCCCCGGTAGACCGCTCGAGCGAAATCTCTCCCTTGATCCCCTGTTAATCTTAAAGAGGCACGGGGCATTAGGAAGTTTAAGAGCGGGCCCCCCATGTAGCGCTCACTAGGGAGAGATGTTAAGGATTGAGTCCAAAAGAGGCCTAGTAAACAGCAATTGGATATAGCTAGGTCCCCGGGGAGTTATAGGCTCAGAAAGAATGTAGAAAAAGGCCGGATCAGTTAGAAGGCAAGACCTTGTCTCCCTGGAGGTCTATTCGTGGGGATAAGATCAAAAAAAGATTAAGAAGAATAAGACGAAAGATCGATCATGATTGAATTCGTAAGCTTACTTGGTGAGCATTTCATCTTCAATTCCCTTAGGTAAGTCAGTCTTTCCTTCTGTCTTTCCCTCCCTTTCTTGCTTTGGTCAGTCAGGCCTGTCTGTCCTATTTTTCTAATAATTCTTAGAAAATTCCCCCCACCTTCCGCGAATTGCTTGCAGTCGTACTTTCTTCCACATAGGCTAGCTTTCTTGCTTGCATGTGCTTTTCTAATTGGCATCTATCCTGCCTACTCCTGCTCTGAGACTAGAGCAATCTGGTCTGCTCTTGCTTGCCTTTCACTTGCATCTTCTCGAAAGAAAAGAAAGGCCCCGGTAATGATAGAATAGAGGAATCCCGTCAGGGGGAGAGGCTAGCCGTGTAGTCCAAGAAGGAAGGGATGAAGCAACTTGCGCGAAGTTGCGCCTTGGCCTATATATGGATATAGTCAGGGACCTTTGATTGCTCGTGAGCGCTTGACGAAGAAATAAGGACGGCTTCGATGGATGCCTTTCTTCTTCCTAAGATGAACCTTGAGTCATCAAAGCCTTTCATAAGTCGAGGTGAGAAGATAAAGATCGATTCAAACTCATTACCAAACTAAGCCTTTTATTATCTACAGTGGTATCAGAGCTACGTCCGATCATTTACTGGGCGTAGACTCAGCTCAGACCTTGCTCGTCTTAAAGCCTCCTTACTATCTATACCTTTCTATACCTTAACCATAGACCATGGCCACTGAGAGGTTTACTAAAGAAATTCCACTTCCTATTTTCTCCGGCAGAAGGGAGAACCACTTAAATGGATCTCCTTCTTACTGTGAAAAAGTCCTTAAATGACTACTGGGCTCTATTAAAATAAGAAAATAAAATGAGAACTGACTTCCGGACTATGGGAAGTAGTTGATAAGGGCCTTATCATGCCGGAAGATATTTCCGCTTTATTGAAAAAAAAAGAAATCTTCGGAGCAAAAAGCCTCTGACTTCCAGCTATGTGCTGTGCGGCTCGCGCGAAGGAAGGGAAGCTCGAAGTACGGGTGAGCTTACGCTTACTCTCACTTTGATTGGTAGGCGGGATAAGCCCCCTACTTAAGATTCAATTCATAAGGCTAATTTTCTGTTGTCGTGACGCTTTGCTTATGCTTAGGCCGACTACTCTGCTTTCGTCGAAATGGGCCTTCTTTCGAACCCGGGAAGAATATTCAGTAGTCCCCTAGCTGCAGTAAGAGAATCCACGCCTGAAACCTTGAATGCGAAGCCCTACGAAAAAGAAGGGCATGTCTTAAGCATGACGCTACCTTTCCGGATTCTTCTTTTACCGAATGCTTTTGATTTCACTCTCTTTGATCTCTTCTCTTGGACACAGAGGAAATAGCCTCTTTGCTTTCTTCGTACCGCTTTGCCTTGTACTATGGCACGAAGGGCCCTCGTGGATTAGCTGCTTGGACGAATCTTTCCCTCAGCGGATTGAGCTTGAAGAGAGTTGAAGGTTATGGAACTCATTTTGGTCCTACTTTGGTTACATACTTTCTTTTTTGGTGGGCTTAGTGGTTCATGGTTCACGACATGGTACCACGACCATGACAGCAGCATGGGGCGGCCCTTCCGCGCCAACTTCCTCCCTTCTTTCACCCAAGAGCTAGTTCAGGTAGCGCAAGTCTCTCAGTTTCAGCATCTCGTCCCTCTCAGGCATTGAGTAGGCTGATCAGGCATCTATCCTATCTACAACAATCCCAGTCGACCTAGTTTCAGAGCCAGATCTTGAAGGTTGGGTGTTATAGACATCCGCTCACCGAGGAAGACCAAGCCCATGCTAATGCTAAGGAAAGCAGTGGAGAAAGGAAGAAGGGCCCTCAACTACTGATTACCAATAGAAAAGAGACCATAGATAGCAGATTCCAATCGATGCAAGTCAGATAAAGACTTTTCACACTAGGGTCGATTGACCTCGGAATCTTAGTAATCTAGTCTTTCGCCTCAACCAGGGAGAGGCTAGCTCTAAGTGCAATTGCTTTACCGAAGGTCACATCAACGAAGGAAACTCTTAGAAGCAATCAACAGAAATACGTAGGGAGATCGCTATCAGAAAGGCAGGACTAGATAGCATTCCTAACTCTGACTTTCTAGTTCAACCCTTAGAGTGTGAAAGGAAAGGGCAGAAGGTCTATCTCCCTATTTCTAACCACTAGCTCCTAATATAGTAATAGTAGAGTGTTCTATCTTCTCTTGGCCTGTGCTTAGATTCTAAGGTTGAGGATTCACTCGACTAGAAGGACAGTGGGAAGGGGCAGAAGATGGAGATGAAGTCAATCAGGATCCTTCTCAACTCAGACCTGGACTTGGTGCTTGCTCATGGACTCAGATCATGGCAGTCAGAAGAAGTCACTCTCAATAGAAAGTGGAAAAGACTGAAGATGAAGAAAGAATGCCTCGGAGCACTACTTCCTTGCTCTACAACTTCCTTTAGATTCGTTGAGCCTTAAATACCTACCATCTAGTTAGAATAGGATCAGTGCCATTAAGACTATGCGGAAACTGCGAATGCGCCCGGACGACCGTCACAAGTTCCCACATTTTGATAGTTCTGTTAAGTTCTTAGTAGCACTCTCAACCTTTTTTCTTTTACTTCACAGAACTTTTCGTCTCCTTGATAACTGGAAGTTCTCCAAAAGTATGAAAAGCTGGAGGACTTTGTACCATCCATTCCGGTGTGGTTGGATTCTGTTCAAGAGCCCAAGGACTTGGAGCGCATCTTTTCTTCTTTCCACTGCTTGAAGTGATTGTGACGACCACGAAGAAAGGAAAAATCCCAACTACAGATATATAAGAGC